AAAGAGCAAAAAAACGATTTTTGTTTTTTAACAGTTTGGGGAATGGAAACTAACCTTCCTTTTGGTTCTCCCCGAAAACGACCTTCATTTTTTGAACCCATTTTCAAGGAACTCAAAAAAAAAATTATAAAATTGCAAAAAAAGTCTTTTCTAGTTATACAGTTTTTAAAAGAAAGAACAAAATTTTTTCTAAACATCTCAAAAGAAACAAAAAAATGGGTCATCAAAAGCATTCTATTTATAAAAAGAATAATAAAAGAACTTTCAAAAATAAATCCAATTCTATTCTTTGGATTAAGAGAAATATCTGAATTGAGTGAAACTAAAAAAGAAAAAGATTCGATAATGAGTAATCGGATGATTCATGAATCGTCCATTCAAATTCGATTTATGGATTTGAAAGATTATTCATTGACAGAAAAAAAAATGAAAGATCTGGCTGATAGAACAACCACAATCAGGAATCAAATAGATAAAATTACAAAAGATAAGAAGAAAGGATTTTTAACTCCGGAACTAAATAATAAAATAAATATTAGTTCTAATAAAAGAAGTTCTCCTGCTAAACTAGTACCACCAATAAAAAGTATTTCGCAGAAATTAAAAAGAGGAAATGTTAGATTCATCCGTAAATCATATTTTTTTATAATATTTTTAATTCAAAGGATATATATAAATATCGTTCTATCTATCATTTATATTCCGAGGATCAATACACAACTTTTTTTTGAATTATCAAAAAAAATTCTTGATAAATACATTTCCAATAATGAAACAAATAAAGAAAAAATTAATATTAATAAAACAAATAAAAATACACTTCGCTTCATTTCGACTATAAAAAAGTCGCCTTTTTATATTAATAATAAGAATTCAAAAAGAATTTTTAACTTATCCTCCTTGTCACAAGCATATGTATTTTACAAATTATACCAAACCCAAGTTATTAACCTGTATAAGTTAAGACATGTTCTTGAATATCACGGAACCTCTCTTTTTCTTAAGAATGAAATAAAGAATTATTTCGAAGAACAAGAAATATTTCATTCTGAATTACGACAGAAAGATCTTTTGAATTCTGGGATGAATCAATGGAAAAACTGGTTAAGAGGTCATTATCAATATGGTTTATCCCCCATTAGATGGTATCGCTTAGTACCCCAAAAATGGCGAACTAAAATCAATCAACAACGTATGGATCAGAATAAAGATTTAAACAAAAGGTATTCTGATGAAAAAGCAGACCAATTAATTCATTACAAAAAATTAAATGATTTTGAAGCAAATTCATTACCGAATCAAAAATATAACTTTCAAAAACACTATAGGTATGACCTTTTCTCATATAAATCTATTAATTTTGAAAATAAAAAGCATTTATATATTTATGCATCACCATTACGTATAAATAATAAAGAGAAGATTTCTTATGATTACAATATGGATAAGGGTATATTATATAATATGCCAGGAGGTCTTATTCCTATCAATAATTATCTAGGAGAAGAGGATATTATGAATTTGGAGAAATTTTCCGATAGAAAATATTTTGATTGGAAAATTTTCCATTTTTGTCTTAGAAAGAAAGTCGATATTGAGTCCTGGATAGATACCAATGGTAATAAAAACGCTAAGGCCGGGTTTAATAATTATCAACTAATTGACAAAATTACTAAAAAAGGTCTTTCTTATCTTACAATCTATCAAAATCAAGGAATCCAACCATGCAAGAAAAAAAAAAACCTTTTTGATTGGATGGGAATGAATGAAGAAATACTAAGTCTTCCCATATCGAATCTGAAACTTTGGTTCTTCCCAGAATTTCTCCTATTTTATAATACATATAAAATTAAACCGTGGATCATACCAATCAAATTACTTCTTTCAAATTTGAATGGAAATGCAAATGTTAGTGAAAATCAAAATATCAATAGAAAGAGAAAAGGGGATCCTTTTATATTATCAAATGAAAAAAAAATTATTGAATTAGAGAATCGAAATCAAGAAGAAAAAGAATCCGCAGGCCGAGGTAATCTTGAATCAGATGCACAAAACCAAGAGAATCTTGGATCGGTTCTCTCAAACCAAGAAAAAGATATTGAAGAAGATTATGCAGGCTCAAATATGAAAAAACGTAGAAAGAAAAAGCAATACAAGAGCAACACAGAAGCAGAGCTGGATTTCTTCCTAAAAAGGTATTTACGTTTTCAATTGAGATGGGATGATTCTTTAAATCAAAGAATGATCAATAATATCAAAGTATATTGTCTCCTGCTTAGATTGATAAATCCAAAAGAAATTGCTATATCCGCTATTCAAAGGGGAGAAATGAGTTTGGATATTCTGATGATTCAAAAGGATTTAACTCTTACAGAATTGATGAAAAAGAGCATATTAATTATCGAACCAGTTCGTTTGTCTATAAAAAATGACGGACAATTTCTTATCTATCAAACGATAAATATTTCATTGGTTCATAAGAGTAAGCCCCCAATTAATCAAAGATACCGAGAAAAAAGCTATATTGATAAAAAAAATTTTGATAAATCCATTGCAAGACATCAAAGAATGACCGAAAATAGGGACAAAAATCATTCTGATTTCTTTGTTCCTGAAAAAATTTTATCCACTAAACGGCGGAGAGAATTAAGAATTCGAATTTCTTTCTATTCGAGGAATAGAAATGTTATACATAAAAATCCAGTATTTTTCAAATACGTAAAAAACTGTAGTGAAGTTTTGGATAAAAGCAAAAGAGATAAAAATCAACTAATTAAATTAAAGTTCTTTCTTTGGCCTAATTATAGATTAGAAGACTTAGCTTGTATGAATCGATATTGGTTTAATACCAATAATAGCAGCCGTTTTAGTATGGTAAGGATACATATGTATCCACGATTGGAAATTCGTCAATAATACCCTTTTTCATATGGATTCTCTACCCTATCTGATATATGAAAGAAAGAGATGCATACACGCATTATTTTACATTCCATTTTGATTGATACCTGAATACTAATTCAATGCACGTATCAATATCCATTAGATCTATAAATGAATCGACAGAATCTTCTTATTTTTTATTTGGATTTTTTTAAGTTATTATAAATAATAGTTTTTCCTTTTTTTGAGTGTAGAAATATACCACCCCTTCCTATTCGTATCCAAATAAAATTGAAAATTGGATTAATTAATTTTATTTGAAAAAATTAGTTGATAAAATTAGGAGTTCATAAAGAAATTAAGATTATTGTATATACAAAATGAAAATTAGCCGCATTATTCTTACTGATTGGTAAAATTTTTGAATTTTAAAAAGAAAAATAAAAAAAAGATAGAAGGTTTCATTTTATGGTAAAAAATTCATTCATTTCCGTTATTTCACAAGAAGAAAAAAAAGAAAACAGTGGGTCTGTTGAATTTCAAGTATTTATCTTCACCAATAAGATACGAAGACTTACTTCACATTTGGAATTGCACAGAAAAGACTATTTATCTCAGAGAGGTCTACGTAAAATCCTGGGAAAACGGCAACGACTTCTGTCTTATTTGTCAAAGAAAAATAAAGTACGTTATAAAGAATTAATTAGTCGGCTGGATATTCGGGAATCAAAAACTCGTTAAATTGAAAAGTAACTTGAATTATTTGATTTATTAGATCTTGAATTTTGATGAACTTCTTTTTGTTTTCAGCAATTCATGAAAGAATGAATCGAGGAATAACCTATGAATGGAACAACTACAAGAAAAGACCTCATGATAGTCAATATGGGACCTCACCACCCATCAATGCATGGTGTTCTTCGGCTCATCCTTACTCTAGATGGTGAAGATGTTATTGATTGTGAGCCGATATTGGGTTATTTACACAGAGGGATGGAAAAAATTGCAGAAAACAGAACAGTTATACAATATCTGCCTTATGTAACACGTTGGGATTATTTAGCGACTATGTTCACAGAAGCAATAACCGTAAATGGACCAGAACAGTTGGGGAATATTCAAGTACCTAAAAGAGCCAGTTATATCAGAGTAATTATGTTAGAGTTGAGTCGTATAGCTTCTCATCTCTTATGGCTTGGCCCTTTTATGGCAGATATTGGTGCACAGACCCCTTTTTTCTATATTTTCCGAGAAAGAGAATTAGTATATGATCTATTTGAAGCTGCCACCGGTATGAGGATGATGCATAATTATTTTCGTATCGGAGGAGTAGCCGCCGATCTACCTCATGGATGGATAGATAAATGTTTAGATTTTTGTGATTATTTTTTAACGGCGGTTTCTGAATATCAAAAACTTATTACGCGGAATCCTATTTTTTTAGAACGAGTTGAAGGGGTAGGCATTATTGGTGGAGAAGAAGCAATAAATTGGGGTTTATCAGGACCGATGCTACGAGCTTCTGGAATACAATGGGATCTTCGTAAAGTTGATCATTATGAATGTTACGACGAATTTGATTGGGAAATCCAGTGGCAAAAAGAAGGAGATTCATTAGCTCGTTATTTAGTCCGAATCAGTGAAATGACAGAATCTATAAAAATTATTCAACAGGCTCTGGAAGGAATTCCAGGAGGACCTTATGAGAATTTAGAAATCCGATCCTTTGATAGAGAAAAGGATCCAGAATGGAATTATTTTGAATATCGATTCATTAGTAAAAAACCTTCTCCCACTTTTGAATTGCCGAAGCAAGAACTTTATGTAAGAGTTGAAGCCCCAAAGGGGGAATTGGGAATTTTTTTAATAGGAGATCAGAGTGGTTTTCCTTGGAGATGGAAAATTCGCCCGCCCGGTTTTATCAATTTGCAAATTCTTCCTCAGTTAGTTAAAAGAATGAAATTGGCTGATATTATGACAATACTAGGTAGCATAGATATCATTATGGGAGAAGTAGATCGTTGAAATGATAATTGAGACAGCAGAAGTACAAGATATCAATTCTTTTTCCAGATTGGAATCCTTCAAAGAGTTCTATGGAATCGTATGGATACTTG